GTAAGAACTCAACGGGACCTACCCCCTCAAATCATACAAAGAAGGGAATCCCGTTGAGTTCTTAAGAATTAGAATATTTTTCGTCTAAATGGCAAAACCCCATTCCATTTTTCTGATGATGTTTTTGAAAAATGAAGTTCATTGATCCATCCGCCCGTTGCTCGATAGTATCTATCGATACTTTCAAAGTAAAGTTAGAAGAAAGAAGAAATCACTCGATTTCCTAGATGACATACTATCCTCAAATAATAATAAAACCTTAGTATTTTTTTGTATCTCATCAAAAATGGAAATTTTTCTAAGTTTATTGAAGAAGTTCTATTTACTCAATAAACCTCGCTCTCTTTTGTTTGCCCACTATTATATTTTATATTAAATAATTAATAATATAATATTAAATTAATAAAATATATATTATGTAATATATATATAATATATCTAAAAAAGTTCTGATATTTTTTTGAAAAAATAAAAACTTAGACTAGTAATCTTTGACGAACAGGATAAAGAATCTTTTTTTCTTTCGACACAAGAAAGAGATGTGGAAAATTCCTTTTCTTGTGTCGAATACTAAGAAGATGAATAATCGTCCCTATAATTTTGTGTTCCACGCATTTATCCGTTCTATGCCCCGCTTACTTATGTCTAGTATCTAGTCGAATTTCATTCGATTAGAATAGAAAACACTATTAATGCATTTTATGACATTGAAATGTGATAATAGTAACATAATCATACCACCCCAATTTGGATTCAAAAAAAGTAAAAAGTCTTCTTCACAATCTACATACTATGACTAGGAATGCAGTACAAGGAATGAGTATAAAAAAGAAGAAGGCTTTTCATAATGTCCATTTTTTATCATAAAGAGTCGTCAAAAATAATTTTGTTCTTTTTACGTTATGAGCTCAATGTCGATAAATACGCGAGTCTAGAAATTCATTTCTGACAATTGAACCTTCTCGAACTGTTTCTTTTTAAGAACCAAAAAGATTTGTGCCAAAATAACAGATGCCAAGAAGAACAAAAGGCCTTGGACACGTAAGGGATCTTGAAGTACTATTTCTGCATCTCCCTGACCAAATCCGCCCACATTAGGATTACTCGTCAACGGTTGATCCAATTTGATAGATTCGCCTTCTGAAACAAGAAGTTCTGGCCCTGGAGGGATAATATCAACCACTTGACGTCCATCCGATGCATCCGCTATGGTTATTTCGTAACCCCCTTTTTCTTTTCGTATTATTTTACCTACTATACCTGCTGATGTAGCATTATAAACTGTATTGTTACTTTTGCTCCCGTCGGGATAAATCTGACCCCTTCCCCTGTTTCCGCCTACATATATAGGATATTTTAAGAAGTGAACCTCTTTCGTAGTAGCGGGGTCCGGGGAAAGGATAGGAAAGGTTATTTCACTATATTTCTGACCAGGAACGGGGCCTATCACAAGAATATTTTTTTTATTGGGGCGATAGCTTTGAAAAGACAGATTGCCTATCTTTTCTTTTATCTCGGGGGAAATCCGATCAGCAGGAGCTAATTCAAAACCCTCTGGTAAAATAAGAACAGCCCCTACATTCAAAGCACCCTTTTTACCATTAGCAAGAACTTGTTTTAGTTGCATATCATAAGGGATTCGAACAACTGCTTCAAATACAGTATCTGGAAGTACCGTTTGTGGAACTTCAATATCCACGGGCTTATTAGCTAAATGGCAATTGGCACATACAATACGACCAGTCGCTTCTCGCGGATTTTCATAACCCTGCTGTGCAAAAATGGGATATGCACTTGAAATGGATGGCCGAGTTATGATATATATCATGAGCGATACGGAAATGGATCGAGTAATTTGTTCCTTTATCCAAGAAAAAGTCTTTCTAGTTTGCATAGTCCAACCATTGAGCCCAAAAATGTCTACAATAAATTTGGTAGGTCGCTAACCTAGTTCCCTATCCGCAATTCTGCTATTTACTGGAATAATTTTACTGGAATAAATAAATAAATAATATTAATATATAGAATAAATCTTTGGGGTGGGTAGAAAAATAAAGAGTAAGTATGATTTTACATGCTTTGTTTCTGTACAACTACAAAGTAAGAAACGTTAGAATTGAATTGGATTAATATCAGTAGATCCTTTTTTAATCATTCATTGAATGATAAATCACTACAAGTGACGGAGAAACACGATTTAAATAACGAAAAATCCAAAATTTAAATACAGTATCTAGAATGACTGGAAAAGTAGAAACAAGACCAGATATAATTTGATCATTATGAGCAAATCCAAAATCTTTGTAGACAAAGCCAATAATTAGTTCCCAACCATGGGGCGAATGGAATCCGATACATAAATCTGTTAATAAAAGAATCGAAAAAGCCTTTATTGTGTCACTTAAGTTATATAGGAATTCCTGAGCCCAAGAGTTAAGAATAACAAGTTCTTTATTACCCAAAATTGAATAACCACTTAGAATAACGAAACAGATTATATTTGTCAAGAAGTGCAAAATCGTATGGATATGATCCTCATTGTGTATCTTGATTAATTGGAGCGTTTCTTTGTGGATTCCTATACGAAGGTTTTGTAGATGTGTCTCCGAGTATTCCTTGATCATTTCCTCCAAAAGAAAGATTTCCTCCAATTCTATGAATTTTTCTAGAATATTTTTTTCTTGAATATCATTCAAAAAAATTTCAGATTGCCTAGTATTCCACCAATAAGTAACCCAAGATTCCAGACTTTTATTAAATGAGAGAGAAATCCACCAGGGCAAAAATACTATAGATGCAAGATATAAAAGAGGGTTGAATGCTTTCTTTTTTGACATTTTTTAATTTTGTCTATGAATTTTTAATGAACCGACCTCATTAGTTGACTCTACGCCATCCAATATTTCTCTCATGCATGAGTTCTATTACAAAGTATCGAACTTATGAATCTATTCACTGTTTTGTTTTTTATTTGTGATTTCAGAGTTAGTCTTTGAATGTAGAAGGAATACAGAAATAGATGAAGAATCCACTTCGAATTCAAAGAGTTAACAAAAAAATATTATATTGTTTCCAGATATAGTAATTGGTCAAATTCGAAGCAAGTATCCCCCTTTTCGACGAATCAATGACTGCCTGAAAAAACCGATTTATTTAGGTAATGAATATTCTTTTCTATCATTATATCAAAATATCTTCTATTTTTAAAAATTTTCACTGACTACTCAGAGTCCGGAATAAAAAAATTTATGTATTTCGAACTGCTTTGATAGAAAATAGAAAGGATGAATCCATTTTTTAGATTTGTTACTTAATTTTTTTTGTTATTGAATTAAGTTGTGTAGATTTCCATACACATAAAAGACCACAAAAATGGTTTTGTTTTGTGGTTGTTACGTTACGTATACGTCTTCTTTGACTAGAATGAGCGTTATGAAGAAACTTCAGTTAAGTTATGGTATAGAAAAGGGGGATTCTTTAGTTTTTCCTTCCTGCTGAGAAAGCATTCACTCTCTCAGCTCATTTCTCAAAATACTTCAATCGGTACACGCAAGAAATAGGCCAATTCGGCAGCTTTTTGTTCGATTTCCCGTGGAGTAACATTCTCATCAGTACGAGTCAAGGGAATGTCCCCCTGGCCTCTGATATCCATATAAAGGACACGGCGAGCATAAATACCCTCTTTAACTTCTATTCTGACGGACTGAATATCCTTTATAAGGAATCGGAGGAAGATGCGACGATTTTTTCCAGGGAATCCCCAACGAAAAATACACACCATTCCTTCTTTTCTATCGAATCGATCATAACCACCCCCTACATTCCACGAAATTGTGCACCACAAATAGGAGCTAATAAAGAGACCCGCGATCCCATAGAAAGACATCACAATCCCTTGTGGAAAAAAAAGGATTTGCTGAGATGGAAATAAAGATATCAAGTTTCTCCCAAGATAACTGGAAGTTCCAACCAATAAGAATCCTAATGAACCTAAAAAAAGGATAATGGCCCAGCAGAAATTACTTGTTTTTCGCGACCCCGTTATAGGTTGTATCCATATATGTTCTGATCGACAACTCATACTTGATCTGGTTTCGTTTTATTGGAATTGAGAGAATACCCTAGACTTTACTCTTTTTGTTTCCGAAGTAACTCTCATCAACTAGTACTAGTTTGATGTGAACCTTTAAGAGTAATTTATCAAATTGGTTAGATCTAAAATAAAAAAAAACATACCCTTCGTATGATCCCATCAATATACATATAGATACATATAGATGTACCGATTTTACAGTTCAGCCATCCGGCGATCCTGAGATTTTTTCAAATAGATAGAATTCCTTTACCCCCATATCATCTTTCTACAGGCCAAAGAGCCCCTTTTCGACGGAAGCGCCCCATGTTATACCTTCTTTTCTTACACTAAATAGGTATCTGCGTTATGATACAAGTCTTAGTTTTGAAAAAAAAAAAAATGGATCAGAGTTGGACCCATCAGATCTAAACAGTCTTATTTTTTTGAACATGAAGAAATAAAGAAGCCATTGCCATTGCCGGAAATACTAAGCCTACTAAAGGCACCAAAACAGAGGGAAAGTCGAAAGTTGTCATATAAAGGATACCTCAATTTACTATTTGTACCTGTTATTATTATTATTTATATTAATATTATAAAGATTAGTATAAATCTAAGTATATATCTATCTAAGTGAGTATAGAAGGTACAAAAGCATATATCATATCTATAGTTTCTATATTCTAGAATTCTATATTTGGATTATATATACATACGTAAGACGTAGAACAAAAATTTTTTATTTTCCTAGAATTTAACGAAAATAATAATTCACTATTTTTCTTGTTGATAGAGGCCTCTTAACTGAATTAGTAATCAAGAATATAGATAAAAAGGAGTTATCCATAACTTTTGATTTCTTTTTACAATTTAGATCTTATGTCAACAAAGAAACCCCATTCATATTCGTTTTACTTGGATTCTG